CATCGACCTGAGACGAAGAGAAAGGTCTATCTATCTTCTTTAGTTATTCAATGAAACCAATGATTCGTTATTGGAGCAGATAGCAACAACCATTTCAGCGGACATGCGTATTTTCCGATGGATTTACATGGTTTCATTAGTAGAAATTGTTTGATGTAGCGAGTAATAGGCTCTTTCGCCGTTCAAGAATTCTTGTTTAGGCAGTTCATATCATAGTGATCTAAGATTTCAATTCTTCCATGTTTCAGCAGTAGCATATTGTTCCATGGAGCTAAGGCCAAAAAGATGGAAGAAACAAGTGTTTCCACGACTCTACCATCCGGCCAATCCTGTTCCACTCAATCCCCTTTTCATGGGCACATATCTTTACGGCTAAGGAATGGGGAATCTTTCTCCTGTTACATGAATCAAATGTTTCATTTCACCCGGGAAAAGCCATCTCTTTCTCAACAATGTCTTTGTCATTTGATCCAATAGCATTCTGTTAGATAGGAACAGATTTGATAAATACTGATAACTCTCGGATAGAGTATTAGAACGGAAAGATCCATTAGATAATGAACTATTGGTTCTAAGCCATCTCTGGCGATGAATCAACAATTCGAAGTGCTTTTCTTGCGTATTCTTGATGAACCAGCGTTTATATATAGATGTAGGAGGATTTGTTTGGGAAGCAATAAGCCCCCTTGACATCTCTTCATCTGCAAAGAATTCTCGACGTGAAAACACAGAGACAGAGGGCTGATCTTTGAATAGGGAAAAGAATGGATCCGCAAGGTCCCAAATGAATTGGCTTGGTCGAAAAAAGCCTTGTTCTTTGGAAGATCTATCTCGTGTCTGGTACTGCATGGTTCCACTCTGCAAGAACTCCGAATCATTCTCTTGAAGCTCATCCTCTTTATGATAAATGATCCATTTGCCCCGAAATGACCCAGTCCAATAGGGAAATCCCAATTCAGTGGGCCTTTCGATACAATCAAATAGATTTCCACAGGGGCGCCATATTCTAGGAGCCCAAACTATGTGATTGAAGAAATCCTTCTCTATCTGTTGCGGATCGAGGGCCCCTTCCCCTTCTTCAAACTCCGATTCGTATTTTTCATATAGAAATCTCTGATCAACGATAGAACAAGATCCATTTTGCATCATATCTAACTGTTCGGACCGAAGAAGTAATGTCACTCGATTATTATCAAACTGACTGCAATATTTTTCTGTCCGTGAGGATCCCGCCAGAGCCAAAGCGCCTTCTACTTCTAAGAGTAATAATAGTAATAGGCCATGAACTAGATCAGAATCATTCTCAACGAATCCATAAGAAGTGATCCAATTTTTTTCATCGTGTCTGGATGAAGACCAAAGATCTTGAGCGACCGATCCGGCAGAACAACTCAAAAGATAAAGAAGTATCGTTAATTTCTTCATGCTCGTTCCAAGTTCGAAGTACCATTTGTACAAAGAAGAATCCCCTCCCTTACATGATTTCTTCTTCATATAGATAGATATAGGATCTATGGGGCAATTACTTAGAAGTACATTTTGTGTAACAGCCCTTCCTATCTGATAGAAAAGGATCCCATGATCCTGAACCGATCTTATCTGGGATCGAAAATCCCAAGTTTTTCTATGAAGAGCTGATCTAATTGTATTCATTTCTATAATGGATTTCTTCTGTGTAATACTAATTGATAGGGCCTCATTGATAAGTGCTACAAGATCTCGCGCATTGGAACCCATGGTTATGGACCCGAATCCGTTAGTATGGAACATCTTCTTTTCCAAGTGAAATCCCCTAGTATATGAAAGAATGAAAAAGTGCTTTCGTTGTTGTGGAAGAAGAAGCCTTCGTATCTTAATGCATGTATTTAATTTATTCGGAGCTATTAGAGCGGGATCCACTTTTTGGGGAATATGAGTCGAAGCAATAACAAGAATCTTTCCAGTGGAACATCTTTCACAATCCCTGGAGATATAGTTCTCTAATAGACCGAGGGATAAGTAATTCGACTCATTCACATGCAGATCATGAATGTTTGGAATCCATATTATGCAAGGAGACATTGCTTTTGCTAATTCGAATTGAAGGGTGATATCAAATCGGTCTATTTTCGGCGTCATATACATAGTTAGCACATTCGTCATAGTTAGCAGCTCCGTATCAATATCAAGGTCATCATCACTATCATCAATATCGTCACTATAATCAATATCGATATCATCAATAAAATAACCTTTAGGCTTGTCATCCAGGAACTTGTTCGGAAATACCGTAATGAAAGGAACATAGGAGTTTGTCGCTAGGTATTTGACCAAACAGGATCGTCCAGTTCCTATAGAACCTATCACTAAAATACCTCTAGAAGGAGATAGGGCTAAGCGGAGCGAAAAGGGTTTTCCATGAGGAGATGGGGAATGAAAACTATTAGCCCCACACGAGGTTTGTGAATAAGTGATTGTCTGATAATGAGCAAGGAATATCCGTCTTTCTGCTAAACAGGATCTATTGAACTCATAATTCATTAGATCCTTTTTATGAATGTCAACTAAGTATCGTAAGGAAATTGATCCCGGTTGTTCAATCATTTGATAACCAGAGTCATTCTTTGATAAATGATCACTATGAGTCAGACTCAATAGAATTTGATCAATCCTTTTTTCTGTCGTTAAGGTGGAGAACTGAACCAAGAATTCTCTTTCTTCATCATCAATCAAATAACTGTTCGCGACCCAGAATTCTATTTTCTCATCAATCCAATCACCGTTCACGTTTTTTCTTTTTCTTATCAATGAATAGATCTCTTTACTTGTACGACTTAGATGTCTCGTATTTCTCGAAAAAATGATTCGATTGATGGGATTTGGTATGAGATCGATGAGATTGATCTTCCAATATTTCTTCTTAGAACGTATTGATTTGACCCCATAAGCGGGACCGCCACCCAATAGCATGTTGCCACCAGAAGCAAAACCCCGTATTTCTTCCAGAGAATCTCCTAATTGTTCCAGAACAACTAGAAAGAGATTCTTTAACCAGAAAGGATTCAGTTCAGATGTAGGATACCTATCCAGAAGTTTTCGAAATTCCATCATACATGATGGAATCATCAAAGATTTGACCTTTTCTAACTCTGTCTGTAACTCACTAGAGGCTCGGGAAACAAAGAGAAGATGTATACGAACGAGATATCCAGCAACAAGAAGAAGGAAAAAGATGGAATAGAGGAACTCCCGAGCATTTGTTGATCTCGGATGTGCCCATATCAATGGAACGGGTGACTCATTATTTCGATGAATCATTTCGTCGGACAGAAGAAGATTCTGTAAACATTGACTCGAAATCTCACTTATCAGAGTCCATTGTGGAAGAATCTTCTGAGGAATTGGCCGTGATATATCTGATCCATGCATCATATCATGAAAAATGGATACAAATTTTTGACTACTACTCAGTATCGGCAATGGGTCTGAAAGAGTATCTAAAAGGGTGAAATTGAGATATTTGCACCCTGTCGAAGTAAGGAACCATGGCATATATGCTTGGAACAGATTCCATTTTGAGACACTATCTCGTTGAAAGGTTCTATACATCTGCCCTTTCTCAACGCATTTCTTTAGACAAAGACTCCGTTTTTTCCTCTTTCCGGATGGTAAATACTTCTCAGAACATGGGGTGTGAATCAAACCCATGTTTGAATTGAAACTGAGATACTGATGCAAGTTATTCCCTTCTGAATCAGATAGATTCATATCTGAAATAGGCTGACAATAAGTTTTTTCCAAATTGACTATTTGTTCCTCTGTTAGAGGTGTTGCAGAAATGTCTGCGATCGAGAAAATAGCTCCACGAACGAATGGATCGGATCGAATTGGAAAATGGAAAGATTTGTACAAGTTATACGTTTCATCACCACTTTGTGGGAAATCGTTAGGTATGAAGATGTCAGATACCTGTGACTCGATTGGTGAAAGAGTCCCTCTCTCCAAAAAAAGAGATTTTTTTTTACCCACGCACAAATAAAAGATTTTGTTGCGAATGGACAAGATGTTGAGGAATTGTCCATATGTACGATCATAATTATTGATACGGGTCTTTTCCACATCAAAGGGGAATCTTTTGTTACAATAGAACCAGAAGTGATGTGGATCATTCAAGAATCGAAGTCGATTTGCTTTAGAAAAAGAAGATATCAATGAACTTCTATGAAATGGTTTCACGGGATTCAGCCAATTGTCTCGATCGTGGGATATCATTGAGAAATAGGAATCCGTGTTATCAAAGGATTTCCTGCGATTCTTTCTAGTATGGAATGAGTCAATCACCCGCTTTGGTATCTTTTTGAACAAAAATGGTAATATTGTTCCTCCATTGATCAAGAATTTCGGTCTTTGGGAAGTATCATGATCATCCAATAAGAAGGGTTTCAATTTCTTCAAATGAACGATTTGAACACCTATGGATTCTAACAACTGATTGCAGAGTTGATCATTCGGACCTTTCAATTCATAGATGTGGATCTCGGACCTATGAATGGGGATATTCCCGATACTCACAAGAAGTGACTTGGGCAAAAAGAGAAGTGACTTGGACAAAAAGAAACGAAGTGGCTTAGACAAATCTTCTTTGTCGATAGCCTCGGACCAATCAATCGAATATGGATTAATACGTAATCGATCGAACACTACTTGCACTACTTGAAAAGGATTCTTCTGTTCAGAAACGAAATGTTCCAAATGTTCCTGGAAATTCTTGCTCCCATTGGACCATTTGTATCTATATGCATCAGGATCCCGATTCATGGATCTCTCAGTTCGAGAAATAAGAGGATCAAACCATTTCTTCTGACTCTTTTTCAAATTCGATAAATGTTGGTTGATCGTATATTTCATTATAGTTATATGATTCAGAGTATCATTTCCTATCTGATCCTTTTGAATTCCATATTCGAAGTTGCGATCGGATCTATTCATTAAAAAGAATTGATTCGATACATTTCTTATGTACCCATAGGTGCTATATTGGATTTGAATCAGATTTCGGATCAATCTATATTGATTGACTGCCTCCATTATGTTGTTGCTAGCAAATACCGCTGTTTTTAGTTTGGGATCTTCCAACTCATTCCCGCAGTAGATCCGGACCAATTTTTTTCTGATCCTTCGAGAAAAAGATCCATTCTCCTCATAAAAAAGAGGAGGTAGAACCAATAAAGATTTCTTTTTCGATTCATCTCTGGAGTTGAATACCTCATTCAATAATCTTTTTTGATCCAACCCGTAGGAATCAATAGAAAAGGCAAATTCCCTATGAAACGGCTCGGTTATTGATAGAGTGAATAGATCCGCCATTTCTGGGAATCTCTCTTCTGATTCAAAAAAATCGTGGCGTAACGCGTATCCCCCTTTGTTCCGGTCATGGAATAGATGAAAGAAATCAAAAAATGGATTCTTGTTCAAGAATGAAATCTTATTGGAGCTGTCCATATCCGGTTCATCCTTCGGAACCAGATCCGGGATGTGATATGGTTCCGAAGGATGAATTGAGACGGTATCTTGTAAATACGTAATTATCTTGAATATATCAACCATTTCTTTATTTTCCGCTCGCCTGGAAGGGACAAAAGAAACATCTTGTTTTTTCTTCAACAATTTATGATCTCTAGTGGACCTCTCAGTAGGATTCGAACCCAGATGAAGTTCTGACCATCTGTCAGAGAAAAAAGAACGAATCGATCTTGTAGGATTCCCAAGAAATTCTTCGATTTCTTCCGGAAGCAGATGATTCTTCATCCGCTTCTCAGGTTCCATGAATAGCCAGGACATGGAGGAAGATCCAAAAAGGCATTTCGGGAATCGATCTGATTCTATCTCTGTTCGTTCCGTTTGAAGAAAGGAAGGATCCCAAAGAATCGATCTCTCTTTTAGTTGCTGAATCTCTGTTTGATCGATCAATGTGTGATATTCTGAATTCTCATTTCTAACGGAATCAAAATGATCTCTGGATTGATCAGAAGAAGATCCTTTCCATTGGCTAGAATCCATTACTTGAACGAAAATAGATCTTGTGGAATCATATTGAATATTTGACAATACATTCCGTACCTTGCTAAAAAACCGATCCTTGTTTACCAACCACACATTGTCTAACCAAATCCAATTCTCTCTCGAGACGTTCCTCAAAAAATCCGATTCGTGCTGATTCTTCCCCCAACTAACGAAGAGATCTTGGCGGAATTGCCACATATGAAATTGAGCACAATTTTGCAAAGAAATACCCCACTTGTTTCTCGAGAAGAGATGGGAAACATGCTCAATATCATTGGATTGCATAGTTGCCCCGGCTCCTTGTTGTTTGAAGAAACTCTCCCCCTGAATTGGTCTTTTTTCACGAAAAGCAGACATGAGATAACAAATCAAGCCTTTCCCTAAGATTTCGAATAGCTGTCCCGAATTCAAGTTGATTATGTTTCGTTTCTTCCTCGGAGAAAGACGATCAAACAATTCCCAATCATGGTCCTTGCGGATCGGATCATCCGTATAGGATAAAAAAAGAAACTCCAGATATTTGCTATCTTTCTCTTTGAATGAGATCTCAATTCCAGCTACGATTTCATTAGATATCTGACAACTAGAATCCCTATTTTTTCCGATCCGGTTCCTCCACCACCGCGAACCCCGGTGAGATTCAGGCATGATACGCTTTTTCTTTATTGGGATAACCCAAGTACTCTCTTGCGGATCCATGAAACAACTCTCAGAAATCTTTTTCCCTTTTGGAAGATACAGGAGCGAAACAATCAACCTATTTCTATTGGAAGACCAAAAATATTCTTCCAATGTCTCCTTTCTGGGTCCAATGGAATTCATAGGTATAGGAAGAAGCCCCATCAAATAGAGATTTTTTCTTTCGACCATCTTTCGATTGTTAATACGAGATATAAGGACCACTACTACAAGCAGTACTACACCTTTGATCGTGAAATATCGATTGCTTGTTGCACCCTGTGAATCACGTGAAAGTAGGATACTCCAAATTTGGGGGTCAAAGAGTTTCATAAAACGTTCTTGGTGGAAAAAAATGTGAGTGAAAGATCCCACTGAATCAAATCTGATCCATGAATCTAAGAAATAGTGAGAATTCTTGATCTCTCTCAATATCTCTCTCAATTCGAATATCCAGGATTTGAATTGATGTCGTTTCATTGATTCCTCCTAAAGATTTCATTTCAATTGGAATTTGGTTATTCACGATGTACGATGATCCCTGTTAAGCATCCATGGCTGAATGGTTAAAGCGCCCAACTCATAATTGGCAAATTCGTAGGTTCAATTCCTGCTGGATGCACGCCAATGGGAACATTCAATAAGTCTATTGGAATTGGCTCTGTATCAATGGAATCTCATCATCCATACATAGCAAATTGGTATGGTATATTCATACCATAACATATGAACAGTAAGAACTAGAATTCTTATCGATACTGGAACTCATAGGGAAGAAAA